ATATGCTTATTGGACTCTATGTATTAACGATCGGGAATCGTCGAGGTATTTGTGCAAATAGGTATAATCCGTATAATTGCGGAAACTATCAAAATAAAACAGTTGACAATAATAACTATAAGTATACGAAAGAAAAAGAACCGTATTTTTGTAGTTCCTATGATGCACTTGGAGCTTATCGGCAGAAACGAATCAGTTTAGATAGTCCTTTGTGGCTCCGATGGAAACTAGATCAACGTGTCATTGGGTCAAGAGAAGTTCCCATCGAAGTTCAATATGAATCTTTGGGTACTTATCATGAGATTTATGGGCACTATCTAATGGTAGGAAGTGTAAAAAAAGAAATCCGGTGTATCTACATTCGAACCACTCTGGGTCATATTTCTTTTTATCGAGAAATAGAAGAAGCCATACAAGGGTTTTGTCGGGCCTACTCATACACTATCTAAACTAAGAAATGAGATTAGGCGATGCCCCTTCCTATGGGAATTCGGGTCTTTCCAATTTAACTAGTATCATAATTTCTGAATTTCTGCATGAATCAAGATTGAGGAAAGGAAGTTAAGTTTTTCGAATCACTGACTCAGGCCTATTGTTGAATCCTACTCAGCAGAATATAGAGGTACTTATGGCAGAACGGGCCGATCTGGTCTTTCACAATAAAGTGATAAATGGAACTGCTATGAAACGACTTATTAGCAGATTAATAGATCATTTCGGAATGGGATATACATCACATATCCTGGATCAAGTAAAGACTTTAGGTTTCCATCAAGCCACTGCTACATCGATTTCATTAGGAATTGATGATCTTTTAACAATACCTTCTAAGGGATGGTTAGTCCAAGACGCTGAACAACAAAGTTTTATTTTGGAGAAACACCATCATTATGGAAATGTACACGCGGTAGAAAAATTACGTCAATCCATTGAGATATGGTATGCTACAAGTGAATATTTGAGACAAGAAATGAATCCAAATTTTCAGATGACTGATCCTTCTAATCCAGTTTATCTAATGTCTTTTTCGGGAGCTAGGGGAAATGCATCTCAGATACACCAATTAGTAGGTATGAGAGGATTAATGTCAGATCCCCAAGGACAAATGATTGATTTACCCATTCAAAGCAATTTACGCGAGGGACTTTCTTTGACAGAATATATAATTTCCTGCTATGGAGCCCGCAAAGGAGTTGTAGATACTGCTGTACGAACATCAGATGCTGGATATCTTACACGTAGACTTGTTGAAGTAGTTCAACACATTATTGTACGTAGAAGGGATTGTGGTACTATCCGAAGTATTTCCGTGAGTCCTCAAAATGGGATGACGGAAAAAATTTTTGTCCAAACACTAATTGGTCGTGTATTAGCAGATGATATATATATCGGCCTACGATGCATTGCCACTCGAAATCAAGATATTGGGATTGGACTTGTCAATCGATTCATAACCTTTCGAGCACAACCAATATATATTAGAACCCCATTTACTTGCAGGAGTACATCTTGGATCTGTCAATTATGTTATGGTCGGAGTCCCACTCATGGCGATTTGGTCGAATTGGGAGAAGCTGTAGGTATTATTGCGGGTCAATCAATTGGGGAACCGGGGACTCAACTAACATTAAGAACTTTTCATACTGGTGGAGTATTCACTGGTGGTACTGCCGAACATGTCCGAGCTCCTTCTAATGGTAAAATCCAATTCAATGAGGATTTGGTTCATCCCACACGTACCCGTCATGGGCATCCTGCTTTTTTATGTTCTATGGACTTGTATGTAACTATTGAGAGTCGAGATATTATACATAATGTGAATATTCCGTCAAAAAGTTTGATTTTAGTTCAAAATGATCAATATGTAGAATCAGAACAAGTGATTGCTGAGATTCGTGCTGGAACGTCTACTTTTCATTTTAAAGAAAAGGTACGAAAACATATTTATTCTGAATTAGAGGGAGAAATGCACTGGAGTACCGACGTCTACCATGCACCTGAATATACATATGGTAACGTTCATTTATTACCAAAAACAAGCCATTTATGGATATTAGCAGGAGGTCCGTGCAGATCTAGTATAGTGTCTTTTTCGCTCCACAAGGATCAAGATCAAATGAATGTTGATTCTTTTTCTGTTGAAGGAAGATATATCTCTGACTTCTCAATGCCTAATCATCAAGTAAGACATAAATTGTTATATACTTCTGATAAAAAAGATAGGGAAATTCTTGACTATTCAAGACCTGATCGAATCATATCCAATAGTCATTGGAATTTCATATATCCTTCTATTCTCCAAGAGAATTCAAATTTATTAGCGAAAAAACGAAGAGATAGATTCATCATCCCATTACAATATGATCAAGAACGAGAGAAAGAACTAATACCCTGTTTTGGTATTTCGATTGAAATACCCATAAATGGTATTTTACGTAGAAAAAGTATTCTTGCTTATTTTGATGATCCACGATACAGAAGAAACAGTTCAGGAATTACTAAACATGGGACCATAGAGGTAGATTCAATCATAAAAAAAGAGGATTTGATTGAGTATCGAGGAGCAAAAGAATTTAGTCCGAAATACCAAATGAAAGTAGATCAGTTTTTTTTCATTCTCGAAGAAGTGCATATCTTGCCGGGATCCTCATTCATAATGGTCCGGAACAATAGTATCATTGGAGTAGATACACGACTCACTATAAATACAAGAAGCCGAGTAGGTGGATTAGTCCGAGTGGAGAGAAAAAAAAAATATATTGAATTGAAAATCTTTTCTGGAGATATTCATTTTCCTGGAGAGACAGATAAGATATCCAGGCACAGCGGCATTTTGATACCACCCGAAACGGAAAAACAAAATTCTACGGAATCAAAAAAATTGAAAAATTGGATTTATGTTCAACGTATCACACCTACCAAGAAAAAGTATTTTGTTTCGGTTCGACCTGTAGTCACATATGAAATAGCCGATGGGCTAAATTTAGCAACACTTTTCCCTCAGGATCTTTTGCAGGAAAAGGATAATGTCCAACTTAGAGTTGTCAATTATATCCTTTATGGAAATGGCAAGTCAATTCGCGGAATTTACCACACAAGTATTCAATTAGTTCGGACTTGCTTAGTATTGAATTGGGACTACGAACAAAATGGTTCTAGAGAAGAGGTTCATGCTTCCTGTGTTCAGGTAAGGGCAAATGATCTGATTCGCGATTTCATAAGAATTGAGTTAGTCAAGTCCGCTATTTCGTATACCGGAAAAAGGTATGATAGGGCAAGTTCTGGATTGATTCCCGATAATGGATTAGATCGCAACAATATAAATCCTTTTTATTCCAAGGCGAAGATTAAATCACTTAGCCAACACCAAGGAACTGTTGGTACGTTGTTGAATCGAACTAAGGAATGCCAATCTTTGCTAATTTTGTCATCATCCAATTGTTCTCGAATTGGTCCATTCAATAGTTCGAAATATAATAATGTGACAAAAGAATCCGATCCCATAATCCAAATTAGGGATTTATTAGGTCCCTTAGGAACGATTGTCCCTAAAAAATCGAATTTTTATTCAGCTTACCATTTAATAACTCATAATCTGATCTTGTTAAAGAAATATTTGCTACTTGACAATTTTAAAGAGACTTTCCAAGTACTTCAAGTAATTAAATATTTTTTAATAGATGAAAAGAGGAGGATTTATAATCCTGATCCATGCAGTAACATCATTTTGAACCCATTCCATTTGAATTGGTGCTTTCTCCATCCCAATTATTGGGAAGAGACATCAACAATAATTAGCCTTGGACAATTTATTTGTGAAAATGTATGTCTATTTAAATACGAACCACACGTAATCAAATCTGGTCAAATTTTAATTGTTAATGTTGACTCCGTAATTCTAAGATCAACTAAGCCTTATTTGGCCACTCCAGGAGCAACTGTTCATGGTCATTATGGGGAAATCCTTTACGAAGGAGATACATTAGTTACATTTATATATGAAAAATCGAGATCTGGTGACATAACACAAGGTCTTCCAAAAGTGGAACAAATCTTAGAAGTGCGTTCGATTGATTCAATATCGATGAACCTCGAAAGGAGAATTGAAGGTTGGAACGAACGTATACCAAGAATTCTTGGGATCCCCTGGGGGTTCTTAATTGGAGCTGAGCTAACCATAGCCCAAAGTCGTATCTCTTTGGTTAATAAGATCCAAAAGGTTTATCGATCCCAGGGAGTACAGATCCATAATAGACATATAGAGATTATTGTACGGCAAGTAACATCAAAAGTGTTGGTTTCAGAAGATGGAATGTCTAATGTTTTTTCACCTGGAGAATTAATCGGATTGTTGCGAGCGGAACGAGCAGGGCGTGCTTTGAACGAATCGATCTGTTATCGGGCAATCTTATTGGGAATAACAAGAGCGTCTCTGAATACTCAAAGTTTCATATCCGAAGCAAGTTTTCAAGAAACCGCTCGAGTTTTAGCAAAAGCTGCTTTACGAGGTCGTATTGATTGGTTGAAAGGCCTGAAAGAAAACGTTGTTCTAGGGGGGATTATACCTGTTGGTACTGGATTCCAAAAATTTGTGCATCGTTCAAGGCAAGATAAGAACATTTATTTGGAAATCAAAAGAAAAAATCTCTTCGAGTTGGAAATGAAAGATATTTTGTTACACCATCGAGAATTATTTTGTTCTTACGTGACAAACAATTTCCATGAGACAAATTTCCATGAAACATCAGAAAAATCATTTATGCGATTTAATGATTCCTAAGAGTGGATTCACTTTTACTTTAACTAGCTTTTAACTATACTGGACTGGTCTGATTATTTTTTGATTTGGTAATAAATAAAAATAAATAAAATAAGTAATAAAAAAATGAATGGTTTGTACCGTGTATCAATGGTCAATCCCCGGTAGAAGGTTCCATCGGAACAATTATTTATTTCAAGGTACCTCGTCTCTTTGTTAATAATAAAAAAAACAAAAAGGAAGTGTGGGAAAAAATGACAAGAAGATATTGGAACATCAATTTGGAAGAGATGATGGAAGCAGGAGTTCATTTTGGTCATGGTACTAAGAAATGGAATCCTAGAATGGCCCCTTACATCTCGGCAAAGCGTAAAGGTATTCATATTACAAATCTCGCTAGAACTGCTCGTTTTTTATCAGAAGCCTGTGATTTAGTTTTTGATGCAGCAAGTAGGGGAAAAAGCTTCTTAATCGTTGGTACCAAAAATAAAGCAGCGGATTCAGTAGCATCAGCTGCAATAAGGGCTCGATGTCATTATGTTAATAAAAAATGGCTCGGTGGTATGTTAACGAATTGGTCTACTACGGAAACGAGACTTTCAAAGTTCAGGGACTTAAGAGCAGAAGAAAAGATGGGGAAACTCAACCGTCTCCCTAAAAGGGATGCAGCAATGTTGAAGAGAAAATTATATACCTTGCAAACATATCTCGGTGGGATCAAATATATGACGGGATTGCCTGATATTGTGATTATCGTTGATCAGCAAGAAGAATATACAGCTCTTCGAGAATGTGCTATTTTGGGGATTCCGACGATTTGTTTAATCGATACAAATTGTGACCCAGATCTCGCAGATATTTCGATTCCAGCCAACGATGACGCTATAGCTTCAATTCGATTGATTCTTAACAAATTAGTATCCGCAATTTGTGAAGGCCGTTCTAGCTATATAAGAAATCGTTGATTAAGATTAAGAATAATAAGAATTCAGAATTATAAGATTATTTAATTATTGGGCAACTCCATAGATTTATTGGATCGGTTACAATTTTTGCATTTTTAAAAAGAGATAAAAAAAAGAACTGGGGATATTGATATATATATTATGATGTTATGTGATTTCTTGGTATCCTAAATATACGATTAATGATTCACGTTGGTGATTTGAGAAAGAAATGGTTGAATCAAAATAATTCCTTTTTTTGAAGTTCAATTTCTATCAGAGGACAATATGAATGTTATACCATGTTCCATTAAAACACTCAAGGGGTTATACGATATATCGGGTGTAGAAGTAGGCCAACATCTCTATTGGCAAATAGGAGGTTTACAAATCCATGCCCAAGTACTTATCACTTCTTGGGTCGTAATTGCTATCTTATTAGGTTCAGTCATCATAGCTGTTCGTAATCCACAAACTATTCCGACCGATGGTCAGAATTTCTTCGAATATGTCCTTGAATTTATTCGAGACTTGAGCAAAACCCAAATTGGAGAAGAATATGGTCCTTGGGTTCCTTTTATTGGAACTATGTTCCTATTTATTTTTGTTTCTAATTGGTCAGGTGCTCTTTTACCTTGGAAAATCATACAGTTACCTCATGGGGAGTTAGCTGCGCCCACGAATGATATAAATACTACTGTTGCTTTAGCTTTACTCACGTCAGCGGCATATTTTTATGCGGGTTTTACAAAAAAAGGATTGGGTTATTTCGAGAAATATATTAAACCAACTCCAATACTTTTACCAATTAACATCTTAGAAGATTTCACAAAACCTTTATCTCTGAGTTTTCGACTTTTCGGGAATATATTGGCTGATGAATTAGTAGTTGTTGTTCTTGTTTCTTTAGTCCCTTTAGTAGTTCCTATACCTGTTATGTTTCTTGGATTATTTACAAGTGGTATTCAAGCTCTTATTTTTGCAACGTTAGCCGCGGCTTATATAGGCGAATCCATGGAGGGTCATCATTGACTAGTTTTCGAAATAGTATTTTTTTTTAGCTTCTCCCAATTCATGCATGATTCAAGATAATTTGCTTGGTTGGAGAACAGAACATAATAGATATTAATACGTATTAATATACGACTTCGAGTCGTAGAAAAGAAGATGGACGATGTTGCTAAATAAAAAGAAGATGGTTTGGGGGGTCACACTGAGTGTATGTAATGTCTATAAGTCCAGCCACTTTTTATGTGGGTTTCGAGGAATGATTCCAGAATCTGATTCCATATAAAGTTTACGTTAGAGAAGAAACAAATGTATATGTAATACAAATGTATATGTAATATTAGATATTCACTTGTTATAGAGTCCCTATTCCCTATATATAAGATAGAAGCCCTTATACTTTACTTATAATACTTTACTTATATCAACACTTCTATCAACTTATACTATATATAATTACTATAATATAATATATACTATATATATATAATACTTAATATCAATATTAATAATATCAATATTAATATTGATATTATATATATATATATAGATATAGATATATATTCATATATATATATATATATATATTAGATATCCATTACATATATTGATTTGATTGCTGTTTACTACATTTAGATGGATTCCCATATAAGTCCTTTTTTTTGTCTGTGATTGTGAATTGGCTGAAAAAACAGATAAATTCAAAGATCTAGAAGGATAAAGAACGACAAATTGAATGAAGGAATAGTTGGAAAGAAATGCAATAACTAGACTGGAATTATATGTCTAGGTATTTCCAAAAAGTGTATAAATTAAAAACTAGATAGCAAAGTAGTTCTGACGATTCATCAATATTATCATTTCAATTCGTCGTTTTTTATTATTTCGATCCAATACATCTTAATGATAAAATAAAAGTAATAATTCATTGGTTGATTGTATCATTAACCATTTCTTTTTTTTTTCATGCGAGGAACTTACCATGAATCCACTGATTTCTGCCGCTTCTGTTATTGCTGCTGGATTGGCTGTAGGGCTTGCTTCTATTGGACCTGGAGTTGGTCAAGGTACTGCTGCAGGCCAAGCTGTAGAAGGTATTGCGAGACAACCAGAAGCAGAGGGTAAAATACGAGGTACTTTATTGCTGAGTCTAGCTTTTATGGAAGCTTTAACAATTTACGGACTGGTCGTGGCATTAGCACTTTTATTTGCGAATCCTTTTGTTTAATCCTAGAAATGTAAAAAGTCCCTTAGATTACATACTTTATTTTCGAATTTTATTAACTTTTAATTGCCGTTTGCTTCTTCAAATTATATCAACACTTTACTCTTACAATTACTTATTTGTTGAGACCCAGGAAGGACTGATTTGAGGATGAGGAATTACCGGATCCATTCGTTTTCTTCCTTCCCGTCCTTAGCTTAGTATAATGGAAACTTTTTTCTTTTTATTTTAGGAAACATTTCAACAAACAATATTTTTCTCAATTGAAATGAGACCTAAGACCTAACCTAAAGGAAATTACTAGATTCAATTTATTCCCATTAAAAAAGGGAAATTCAATTAATAAAAAAATAGATCAAAAAAGAAAGGGGCGAGCAAAGTGATAGAAAAATAACTTTGTTCTTTGTTAGCCCTATCTATAAGAGGAGAGCATATGAAAAATGTAACCGATTCTTTCGTTTTCTTGGGCCACTGGCCATCCGCCGGGAGTTTCGGGTTTAATACCGATATTTTAGCAACAAATCTAATAAATCTAAGTGTAGTAATTGGTGTATTGATTTTTTTTGGAAAGGGAGTGTGTGCGAGTTGTGTATTTCAAGAATAGGTTGGATCCATCCGACTGCACTTTATTTATAGGATTTTTAGGATAAAGAAGAAAAAAGGTGCACGATCTCGACGAATTACTTCTGAATAAATTAAGAAATCATATGTAAGAACCATAGCATTTCGTAACTCATTGGTAAATCAACTTTGATTCTCTATAACCAATAATGCGAGACCATTAACATGGTTAAAACTAAACTGTTTGAAGTCCAGGCAAAACATGGTATTCTTTCTACGACTACATTAGTACTGAAATTAGTACCGAAATGGTTTAAAAATGAATAGGTGGTAATTTATCTGATATAGAACACTCATATCAATAAAATGATTTAAACCATTTACTAGAAAATGGGCATTTGCCCTTTTTATCTTATCCAATGCTGAATCGACGACCTATGTTATGTATAAAAAAAGCGGAATTTTTTGGATTTGAAGAAAAAATATCAAAATTCGAAATTTGTATTTGAAACTAATTTCATTAAATGAATTTTGAATTAAATAAAGAGAAAGAAGAAATACAAATAAAGAAACAACTTTGCTGACAATTATAGATTTTTGTCTGGTCGGAAGAGTCCTCCTAATAATTATTCTGGTCTTGTATCAATTTCGACATCCTTGAATACAAACAGAAAAGAAAAGAGAGGGTAGGCTCATTACATTAAAAAAAGATATGGGAATACCCATAAAAAATCAAATAAATAATTGAGCGTGAGAGCCAAATGAATCGAAAGATTCATGTTTGGTTCGGGAAGAGATCATGAAAGTTGTGAAATTAATGGTAAGATAATCTACTTTCATTAAAAGATTTATTAGATAATCGAAAACAGAGGATCTTGAGTGCTATTCGAAATTCGGAAGAATTACGTAGAGGGGCCATTGAACAACTCGAAAAAGCCCGGGTTCGCTTACGGAAAGTGGAACTAGAAGCAGATGAGTATCGAATGAATGGATACTCTGAGATAGAACGAGAAAAAGAAAATTTGATTAACGCCACTTGTGATAGTTTGGAACGATTAGAAAATTACAAAAATGAAACCCTTCATTTTGAAAAACAAAGAGCAATGAATCAGGTCCGACAACGAGTTTTCCAACAAGCCTTACAAGGAGCTCTAGGAACTCTGAACAGTTGTTTGAATATGAATACCGAGTTACATTTCCGCACTATCCGTGCGAATATTGGCATTCTCGGGGCCATGGAAGAAATAACCGATTAGCCCTTCAACTTTTATTCAAATTTTTAATTTAGGCATTATTTTTTTTCCCTTTGCTTCCGAAAAAAGAATAAAGAAATACTAATGGTAACCCTTCGAGCCGACGAAATAAGTAATATTATCCGTGAACGTATTGAACAATATAGTAGAGAAGTCAAGATTGTGAATACTGGTACCGTACTTCAAGTAGGCGACGGCATTGCTCGTATTCATGGTCTTGATGAAGTAATGGCAGGTGAATTAGTAGAAT